AATAAACAGAGAGTTTCTTATTCGAAACGCCCCGTGATCTTCAACCAATTCTGCGCTTGAATATAATTACCAGGAGTAAGCGCAATAGCTTGTTTCCAATACTCGGCGGCTTGGTTGAACCAAGCCTCCGCAATTTCAGAATCTCCCTGCCGAACGGCCTGTTCTCCCCGGTCGGAATAGGTGGGTCAATTCCTTTCCTTAGAACCGTACTTGAGAGTTTCCCGCCTCATACGGCTCGTCCAATCAATTCTTTTGGTGTCCCGGGTTTTTGAATCTAGTATAGCGAATTGAATTCGATTTCTCATAGATCGATCTTTATTCTTTTTTTCGCGGGTTAACCAAAAGAGGTTAATTCCATGAGCATGAGTTTCAAACTTGACTTTTGATTAAATTAATAATCAGCTTTGCTTTCATTTTATCTTTTCTCCCACCGTCAGAAGAATAACATAGAAGCATTTCCACTATAGTTAGAATTTTCTGAAAGGTATCTATCTCGGTTTCATATAAAAATTGATATAGAATCTTTGAAAAAGACCTTTCTTCCTAAGAAAGAAAAGACTTACTGTCTTTGGGATCTGATGCTACACCGCTGCTTAATACCTTAGGGGATCGACTTTATTACATAAGTGGATTCCTTACTTTTATCTCATATCATGACATAAATAAGCAGTTCTTATTGGATCGGCATCGGCCCAAAACCTCGCGAATTGTTCTTTACGGTGCTTCCTCTATCAATTAGATCCTTTATCCATAGAATAAACTATCTAGGCATATCGATTTCTTCATATTTCGACTTCTATGAGGTTTCTTTCTTTGCTACAGCTGATAAAAATCGTTTTTTGCACGATGCATATGTAGAAAGCCTATTTTTTTTTCTAGTATTTATTAGTGTATTTGCTCTTTCTTCCCCTCCCCCTTTTTTTTCTTTTCCTTTTTTCTTTCTATAGTAGAGATAGTCGCACGTAATGACAGATCACAGCCATATTATTCAAAGCTTGTGGTAAGAATGGATTTCGTTCGAGTGCCCGAAAATAATATTCTAAAGCTTTTGTATGTTCTCCGTTACTTGTGTGGATAAGGCCTATGTTATAGAGTATATAGCTTCGATCGTAGGGATCAATTTCTAGTCGCATAGCTTCATAATAATTCTGTAAAGCTTCCGCATAATTGCCTTCGGATTGAGCTGACATCCGTTACGGTCGTCATTCGATTCAAAGAATTCTCCGTTTCAGAACCGTACATGAGATGAAAATCTCATACGGCTCCTCCCTTATGTGCATAATGAGAATAGAATAATGGAATCAAAAACAAAAAAGATTGAAATATTCTCATTATGAACTGAGTGGGGCTAATGTTTTTACAAGAAATCTCTAGCCAACCTTCCTGCAAAAGCTTTTTCTTATTCTTAATATCACGCGTGTTGGTACTGGTACTAGATCAAACTGTAAACTCCAACAATTTCTTTGTTCTCAACGCCCCTTAATTTCCAGGAATTAATCACTTCAACAGTCTTCGATGGTTATAAGGGTATCCACAGTACGAACGAGATGGATGTTTGTTATCCCAACCATTCTTCTTAGTCCCGATCCCGATAAGGAAAAGGGGCAGTTTCTAACAAAGTTTTCGTGTTGCTGATTCCTAGACGTAGCGCCTCTTCCCCTATGCCGCCTGTTGGTACTGGTGTAGTAGGGTTGACTTGCAATACAGAACCCATAGGTGTAACCTTTCGCTCAATACTCGAATCGACAATTGAAGCATCTGAGGCTGCAGTAATCGGGGATACACGACAGAAGGAATGGTTTTATCTATAAACTTCACCTTCAATAAGCGTAGATTTTTTCAATAATTTTTTTTCGTTCTTTTCTATCCCGAATCGTCTTTCTTTCTCCTAAGAACGAAAGCGGTAAATAAAAAATAATCAAATCGCACCATCTCTGTAATAGCTAAATGCCTCTTTTTCTCCTGAAGTTGTCGGAATTATTCGTAATAATATATTGGCTACAATTGAAAAAGTCTTATCAATAAAATTTCCATTTATCCGCGATCTAGGCATAGGTAAAAATCATTCTATAATTCGTTTCATTACCTCTTGTGAGAAAATGATCCCACAAACAAAGAAATTGTACAGTACAAAATAACATAAAAGCAGACGCATTAAAAAAAAAATAGACCGGTCCGTTGATTCGTTCCAATTCATTGATTAAATCAGGCAGAAATATGAGAAAAAATAGGAGCGTCGTTTTTGCAAACAAGATATATACTTTTATTGTTTTTAAAAGTTTTTCACAAACAAAAAAATTCTACTTTTCCCCAGACTCAAAGGAAGAATTTTTTATTTGCTGAAAGAGTTTCTATTTTTATAGTTAGAATGGATTCGATTGTCCGTACCCATCTAACAATCGAATTTGAACAACTCGCTATTCACGCGAGTTCTCGGTCATAATCGTTGTGTAGGAGAGATGGCCGAGTGGTTCAAGGCGTAGCATTGGAACTGCTATGT